TAACTAGTTATTTCGGTTTTTTACTAGCAGCTTTAACTATAACCTCCGCTCTATTTATAGGTCTGAGCAAGATACGACTTATTTGAAATTAATTGAATGAACAACTCAAGAAATCTTTCTGTGGCATTCCATATATTTTATAATTCTTTACCGCGTCAATTGATAATTTTTTGTTATTGAGATTCATGGGCAATTCAGATTAATATTTAGAGATAGCTATTACCTTTCTTTTTTTTTTTTTGTTTCAAACGAATTGAAATGATTGAAGTTTTTCTATTTGGAATCGTCTTAGGTCTAATTCCTATTACTTTGGCTGGATTATTCGTAACTGCATATTTACAATACAGACGTGGCGATCAGTTGGACCTTTGATTAATTAACAAATCTTTTTCGATTGACCTCCTCCTTTTTCTAATACACAGGAGGTCAAATTTAGATTACTGTTCAGTTATTTCATCCTAATTCGTGAATTCAATTCGATCTAACAAGAATGGAATCACGCTCTGTAGGATTTGAACCTACGACATCGGGTTTTGGAGACCCACGTTCTACCGAACTGAACTAAGAGCGCTTTCTTATCACAATAGATAAGACTGTAAAGAAAACTTTTTTTTGTAACCCAAAACTACATCTGCCTCCGGCATGCAAACACTATAGAGTATGATAAAAAAAAATGCGAGATTCAGTTTTTAATTTTAATCGATTTCAATTAATTCCTCCTTACTTCTCAGAGGAAAAGTAATTAGGTAGGGATGACAGGATTTGAACCCGTGACATTTTGTACCCAAAACAAACGCGCTACCAAGCTGCGCTACATCCCTTTCAATTCAATTGGTTTTTTTTTATAGTGTAATTGTAAAGAATACCTGTCGTGTTTTCCACATCGTTATTTCCTATATACATAGGAAATATATCTTGTCATTTCTTCTTTTTGGTCTCTTATCTTATAAGGTATAAGAAAAGTATTGGGATATATATGAAAAACAAACCTGTCGTGTCGTAAAGTAAATAAAAAAAAAAGACTTTTCGGGAATGCTTAGTAGGAAGGGGCATGCTACTCTTTTTCTTAAAAAAAATATCTTATTTTCTTATTTACAGGATTCAGGATTAATTTACATTTTAATTTGACTTAGCTTAAGGATTTCGTGTACAAAGACAAGTAGTCTTTAACGATATATACATTTGATCGTAGATTAGATATGTATTACTTTTTTTATATATTACATTAAAGAAATAAAGAAGGAGGATTTTCAATGCGAGATTTTAAAACATATCTTTCCGTGGCGCCGGTAATAAGCACTCTATGGTTTGGGTCTTTAGCTGGTTTATTAATAGAAATCAATCGTTTTTTCCCAGATGCATTGACATTCCCTTTTTTTTAATTCTAGTTATTGACACGGAAAGGGGGTAACGAATATTAGAGATAGAATCAACTATCTGTGACTAATCCCTTACCCCTTTTCTTTCTTCTTTCTCTTTTTATTTTCTAATAATATATTAGAAAATAAAAAGAGAAAGAAGAAAAGTAGATTCAACCTCATCAAAACTTGGGCTCAGTTTCGAATGAAAATAAAAAAAAAAGAGTTAGAACGGAAATGAAAATGTGGATCTAGGATAAGAGTATCATACAAGATACTTAAATGAAATACTGTGATTAGAAATAGAGTTAGAAACCATTTGATTACGTCGTATTTCTTAATTTATTTACTATAATTATCCTATTGATTGCAACGAAATCTTTCTAATTGTATTTCGAGTTAGCAACTTCTATTTTTTTTCTTTTTCTTTCTTCTTCACTTCGGGTCGAAAATAAAAAAAAGTTGCTTGAATCAAAAATCAAAAAGGAGGTTAGGTTGATGGCTAAGGGTAAAGATGCCCGAGTTAAAGTAATTTTGGAATGTACCAGTTGTGTTCGAAAGAGTGTTAATAAAGGATCAAGGGGCATTTCCAGATATATTACTCAAAAGAATCGACACAATAGGCCTAGTCGGTTGGAATTGCGAAAATTCTGTCCCTATTGTTACAAACATACAATTCACGGAGAGATAAAGAAATAGATCGAACCAAACGTCTGTCTATCATCCTTTCAAGGAAGGGGACAAAACGATTTTCATTATATATTATATAATATATAATTCTAATTTTATATATAAATAAAAAAATCGAAATAAACAAACCAAATCCTATTTCTTAATTCTAATTTTTTTAAGGTCCAGCCGAAATAGGATTTTCGGTATCGGTATAAGGAATAAACTAAACAAACTATGGATAAATCCAAGCGACCCTTTATTAAATCCAAGCGATCTTTTCGCAGGCGTTTGCCCTCGATCCAATCGGGGGATCGAATTGATTATAGAAACATGAGTTTAATTAGCCGATTTATTAGTGAACAGGGAAAAATATTATCTAGGCGAGTGAATAGATTGACCTTGAAACAACAACGATTAATTACTATTGCTATAAAACAAGCTCGTATTTTATCGTTGTTACCTTTTCTTAATAATGAGAAACAATTTGAAAGAATCGAGTCGACTGCTAGAACTGCTAGTTTTAGAACCAAAAATAAATATAAATAATAGGCTTACTCTTTATTTAATTGAATCAAAATTTTGAATCAAAATTCGAATCTGAACTCAAACACGGATTGATGTTTTGTTCTAAAAAAATCTAGGTTTGATTGTCGTGTCGTAAGATAATCAAAATCGGGAAAAAATATTTTTTATTTTGAATGGGTTTGTTGATTTTTATTTATTTATCGTATTTTATCAAACTAATTTCTACTCTATCCTCCCGGAGAATAAACTCCGGGGAACTTCATTTAAATCATTTCGGGGGATTCTTTCCAATCTTCTTTTTTTATGATCTCATTGGAAATCATATAAAGACAATTCCTATTTAATATAGCTATTTGTGCAAGTATTTTACGATTAAGAAGCAACTGTCTCTTGTGCAGATCATGCATAAATTTACTATAATTATAGTATACCCCGTTTTCGCGAATTACTGCGTTTATCCGAGTGATCCACAAACGACGAAAATCTCTCTTTTGCCTATCTCTATCCCGATGAGCCGAAACCAAAGCTCGTATTTTCTGTTGAGCAATAGTTCGAGTAAGTCTTGAATGAGCCCCTCGAAAGCTTGATCCAAATAAACGAAGTTTTGTTCTACGCCTCCGAGCTATATATCCTCGTCTAACTCTAGTCATTGAATAAATGAAACTTTGATGAATAACTAGAATAACTAATTACTAATTGATTTTCTTTTTTTGAGTTATTCTTTTATCCTTTCTATTAATAACAAAACGGATTTTTCCAATGTATAAAATAAAAATCCCAATGGCTTTTGCTACTATAACCTTCCCGACCACAATTTTTTTCTTTTGTTGTCTTGTTTCAAGGCAAAAAAAGAAAAAAAGAAATGTAAATTAAATTTTAATATAGATGAATAAAGAAATAGTGGGTTCCTTCGTTTCTATGGTTACTTCTTAAACGGTGAGGTCCTCTCTATACACCGGAGCCCTTATACTTTATTATACTTCATTTACGGAATGTTATTGATAACTTGTACAGTTCAAACTTGTTGGCTCTACCCATGAATTATTCAGTAATAGGTCTTTCACAAAGAGATCCACCTATACAGTAACGGTATTTAATTTGGACGGTTAGCTGGATAGCTGACCCTGTTAGTCCGTTCTTCAAAGAATGAGAGCATAATTTATATGCTCTAAAAATAAGATTTCCCGCTTAATGAATAACGTTCGCTACCAATGGGAAATTTTTCTCATCTTAAATCGGATTTATACCAATAGAAACCATAAATTTCATACACAATAGATGAATAGGTCTTTTTCATTTTCGATAGTGACTGGAGTTCTTCCATTTTATCCTATTCACTGGTACTGATCATTGATACTGGAAAAATTCTTTCCTTTTATTTGCTTTTGTTCCAGTCCATAATCTGAACGAGTCACACATACACCCTAGTACATGTTCCTCGGCGCTGAGGACATCCCCGAAGAGCGGGGGATTTCGTGACATTTCTGATTGGCTGTCTTGTGTTTCTAATAAGTTGTTTAATAGTTGGCATGCTGAATCATATACATAATGGGCTGGTTTAGATCAATCCTAACCGAATGATTATGAATTATTTCTACTTAATCGAAGTTAATAGAATATTAAACCCATAATTAATGGTAAACCCCGTAACAAGATAAAATCTCAAATGGTTAACTATTTTTATTCGTTTTATTCGACCGCTACAAGATCAACAATTCCATGAGCTTGGGCTTCTGTTGCTGACATAAAAACATCTCTTTCCAGATCTTCGGATACAACCCATAAGGGTTTGCCTGTTCTTTGTACATAAACCCTTGTGAGGGTTTCGCGCAATTTCAATAATTCTTCCGCTTCCAGGATAAATTCTCCTGTTTGTGCCTCATAAAAAGAGCTAGCAGGTTGATGAATCATTACCCTGATGATATACCCTAAAAGGGGTTCTTCTATCTCGCATGATGAGGCGAAGAGAAAAACTATATACTAGCAAAACAATAAAAAAGATAGAATTGAACAACCGTACGTGCATCTTTTGCGCATTGCATACGGCTCTATAATGTAATTTACATTTATTTTTCGTCAAGAAAGAGAAAAATAGGATCGATCAGATCCAGATCAGTAAATGATCCAATTACCACCCTTCTTTTCAGAGGAGTTCAAAAATACTATGATGGCTCCGTTGCTTTATATACTTATTTCGTCTGTAATTCAGCAATCCCAAAGTTTCTTTTTTTTTTTTGTACTCTTTCAAACATAAATATTGTTAAGAATTTTTTGGTATGAAGAAAAGTTTGTGACGCTGAAAAGGACTCCTGATCAAAAAATCGGGAATACTCTTCATCTCATACTACTCTTTCGATACATAATCTAATGTTTTGAAAATAAAATAGAGATAAAATTTTCTCATTTATCATATCGAATTCAAAGTGCCATGCTATTATTACTTAATTTTAATATTTCATATGGTGAAGGCATAGTTTTCTTTTTTTCTCTCAAATAAAAAACTCAGTGGCGCCGAGCGTGAGGGAATGCTAAACGTTTGGTAATTTCTCCTCCGACCAGGATAAAAGATCCCATTGAAGCGGCTAACCCCATGCATATTGTATGTACATCTGGTCGCACAAATTGCATAGTATCATAAATAGCTACTCCGGGTATTACCCATCCGCCAGGAGAATTTATAAACAAATACAAATCCTTGGTATCATCCTCGATACTGAGATATACCATAAGACCAATAAGTTGATTCGAGATCTCGCTATCGACCTCTTGGCCTAAAAAAAGTAATCTTTCTCGATAAAGTCGGTTGATTAGGGTAAAATTGTATCCCTTAGGAACCGTACATGCACCTTTTGACGCATACGGTTCAAAAAAAATTGTGATAAAATCAATGTGTAGATTCTATTCCTTTTTCATTTTTCATAGAGATTTTTTCCAACTTCTAATGAATAATGAAGGTTTTTTCTATTCTCTTTTTCAATAAATATTCCTTTTTTCTCCTTTCCCTAATTCCTCATATAACTATTTAAAATAGAAAATAAAAATAGAATTTACTAAACTTATCGAACTCACTTTTCATTGATGTATTGTTTCATCGAGATCCAATCCAAACCACGATGTCATTTTCTTGTTCTTGAACGGGTCTCTTTAATTTTTTTTTAGGTTTATGTTCTACTCCGGGTAAAGATCTGCCCGATTTCGATTTGCACATATAGGACAAATGCTTCCAATACCACTTGTGTTTTTTTTTGTTAAGAATTCCCCTTTTTATTCATTTCATATCTTTTCTTTCGACAAATTCAATATTCAACATATTCATTATTCTATTCGAGTGATTAAGACTGACATCATTCTTATTTAAAATTTCAAATCAAAACGATCAAGTTAAAGTAAATAAAATATATGTAATTTTTAATTAAAGTAGTAATCTTCAATATATTACCAATTGGGATTGGGGTTTTTATAAACGGAGCCTGGATACTTCATTTTATTGGTCCAACCAAGCCAACCATAAATTATTCTAATTGATAATATTAATCCGAATCCCCTTAAAACTCAAAAATGGATCTAATTGCATTTCACGCTCCAAATTTTGGATATTTCAATCAATCTTTCTTGGGCGAAAGGGAGGATATCTCAATCGGGAGAGAGAACGGGGAAATTCCATATGACCCAGTATATCCGACAAGTCGCACTATACGTCAACCCAAGATGCATCTTCCTCTCCAGGACTTCTAAAGGGAACTTTTGGAACACCAATAGGCATTAAATGAAAGAAAAAAGAATTAAGTACTATATTTCACTTTGATGTGGAAACGTAATAATAGGGTTATTATCTTCATAATATCAACCTTTCTTTATCATATTTTCTGGATAGATTAGAAAAATTTATTGAAAAAAAAAGATAGAATAAATAAAGAAAAATTCTTACGAATATAGCCTTCCAATAATGAACAAGTATGAAAGCATTCACTGAGCGAAGATGGTATCAACTCCCCATTGCGTATTGCTACTTATCGGGTATAGAATAGATTTGTTTCTCTTTGTTCCTACAACCATAATTGTTCCATTATTACCAACAGAATAGAACAAATATTAACCCTTGTTCCGAGAGAATCCATTGGACAAAAGGGGTCCATTGCATAGTCATAGTATTTTCCAATGCAATAAAGTTACATAGTGTCATTTATCTTTGATAAAGGGGTATTTCCATGGGTTTGCCTTGGTATCGTGTTCATACCGTCGTATTGAATGATCCCGGCCGGTTGATTTCTGTCCATATAATGCATACAGCTCTGGTTGCTGGTTGGGCCGGTTCGATGGCTCTATATGAATTAGCAGTTTTTGATCCCTCTGACCCTGTTCTTGATCCAATGTGGAGACAGGGTATGTTCGTTATACCTTTCATGACTCGTTTAGGAATAACCAATTCATGGGGCGGTTGGAGTATTACAGGGGGGACTATAACAGATCCGGGTATTTGGAGTTACGAAGGTGTGGCCGGAGCACATATCGTGTTTTCTGGCTTGTGCTTTTTGGCAGCTATTTGGCATTGGGTGTATTGGGATCTAGAAATATTTTCTGATGAACGTACAGGAAAACCTTCTTTGGATTTGCCTAAAATTTTTGGAATTCATTTATTTCTTTCCGGGTTGGCTTGTTTTGGTTTTGGCGCATTTCATGTAACAGGCTTGTATGGTCCTGGAATATGGGTGTCCGATCCTTATGGACTAACTGGAAAAGTACAACCTGTAAGTCCAGCATGGGGCGTGGAGGGTTTTGATCCTTTTGTTCCGGGAGGAATAGCCTCTCATCATATTGCAGCAGGGACATTGGGCATATTAGCAGGCCTATTCCATCTTAGTGTCCGTCCGCCTCAGCGTCTATACAAAGGATTACGTATGGGCAATATTGAAACAGTTCTTTCAAGTAGTATCGCTGCTGTCTTTTTTGCAGCTTTTGTTGTTGCTGGAACTATGTGGTATGGTTCGGCAACTACCCCGATCGAATTATTTGGCCCCACTCGTTATCAATGGGATCAGGGATACTTTCAACAAGAAATATATCGAAGAGTAAGTGCTGGACTAGCCGAAAATCAAAGTTTATCAGAAGCTTGGGCGAAAATTCCTGAGAAATTAGCTTTTTATGATTACATTGGGAATAATCCGGCAAAAGGGGGATTATTTAGAGCGGGCTCAATGGACAACGGCGATGGAATAGCTGTTGGATGGTTAGGACACCCTATTTTTAGAGATAAAGAAGGACGTGAACTCTTTGTACGCCGTATGCCCACTTTTTTTGAAACATTTCCAGTCGTTTTGATAGACGGGGACGGAATTGTTAGAGCTGACGTTCCTTTTAGAAGAGCGGAATCTAAGTATAGCGTTGAACAAGTAGGTGTAACTGTTGAGTTTTATGGTGGCGAACTCAACGGAGTCAGTTATAGTGATCCCGCTACTGTGAAAAAATATGCTAGACGTGCTCAATTGGGTGAAATTTTCGAATTAGATCGTGCTACTTTGAAATCGGATGGTGTTTTTCGTAGTAGTCCAAGGGGTTGGTTTACCTTTGGGCACGCTTCCTTTGCCCTACTATTCTTCTTCGGACACATTTGGCATGGGGCCAGAACCTTGTTCAGAGATGTTTTTGCCGGTATTGACCCAGATTTGGATGCTCAAGTAGAATTCGGAGCATTCCAAAAACTTGGAGATCCGACTACAAGAAGACAAGGAGTCTAATACACCATTGCTTTGTTATTTTTGGCCTCTATTTTTTTTTTGATTTGACATACGATACTAGAAAAATCTTGATTTGAATCACTGCCCTTTTTTGACTCTTTTTTTTTTATCATTATCGGGAAAATAATCCCAAGTAAACAGGTATGGAAGCTATAATTGTAAACCACAATCGAATCTATGGAAGCATTGGTTTATACATTTCTATTAGTCTCGACTCTAGGGATAATTTTTTTCGCTATCTTTTTTCGTGAACCTCCTAAAGTTCCAACTAAAAAGATGAAATAATTTTTCATTACCTCAATTGAAGTAACGAGCCTTCCAGTATTGGAAGGCTCATTACTTCAACTAGTCCCCGTGTTCCTCGAAAGGATCTCTTAATTGTTGAGAGGGTTGCCCAAAAGCGGTATATAAAGCGTACCCTGTAAAACTTACAAGTAAACCAGATATAAAGATGGCGACTAGGGTTGCTGTTTCCATTATTATATAAGTTCAAGACCACAATGGATCTATGATAAAAATCATTTATTTACAACGGAATGGTATACAAAGTCAACAGATCTCAATGAATACAATCGGATTTATGGCTACACAAACCGTTGAGGGTAGTTCTAGAGCTCGTCCAAAACCTACTACCGTAGGGGCTTTATTGAAACCATTGAATTCGGAATATGGTAAAGTAGCTCCTGGATGGGGAACTACTCCTTTGATGGGAGTTGCAATGGCTTTATTTGCAATATTCCTATCTATTATTTTGGAAATTTATAATTCTTCTGTTTTACTGGATGGAATTTCAATGAATTAAATACACAAGAAAATGAAATCCAAAAGAACCAGAAAGTTCTAGCCTTTCAATACAAAGTGAATTTTTCGGGCTCCCATTTCTATTTTGAATCCCCTTTGTGGTAGTTCGATCGCGGAATTTCTTTCTTTCTGTATTTCCGGAATATGAGTGTGTGACTTGTTATAATTGATCCTATTGATAATACAGAGAATGAGTCTGTCATCTTATCCTGATAGAGATGGTTCTAACTCGTCGGATATTCATTCTGGTATCTGGAACACGGAATATATAAAATAGATCAAGCAATATTTGAACTATGATTCATATTTAATATTAAGACCTCTCGATCGGATTCAAAAAAATTTTCTTTGAAAAGAAAGAATTAGAAGTTAGAAATCGAAAGATTTTTCTTCTTTCAAATTCCTGTTTATGCTTATTTTGTTTAACCAACATGGAATTCTCATTTTTTTGTATTTTTAGTCATTATACCTATCCTATTGATTGAATAAGTGATGATCCAATGGTTCTTACTCAAGGAATCTTTTGGCTTAACTTTGGGGTTTTTTTGAATCATCGTGGTTCTAGTATGAATCTGGGGTTTCAATCGATTCATAGGGTCTTAACAAGAGAAATTCCTATCAATTTCAATGATAAAAAAACAATAATAAAAGCCATATTACACAAAAAAAAAAAAAAAATAGGGAAAGAGAATATTCAAGAGGCCTGTAGTAACAATCAACATAAAGACTAATGAGCCAACTTGATATTTTGGCATTATCACCACAAATAAGAACTTTCGGATTTTTATTCCTTCGTATCTTCCGAAAAGATAAAATCGGGGATTAAGAAGTCTATTCTATATACCTTTCAATCAGTATTTTGGTGTGTTTGCTTGAGCTGTACGAGATGAAATTCTCATATACGGTTCT